TAATTGGAATCCATAATATATATTAATTATATATAAAATATAATATATAAAAATATATTAATTATATATAATATTTAAAAAAATATAATATATAAAAATATATTAATTATATATAATATTTAATATATAATATTTTAAATTATATATAATATTTAAAATATAAAATAAATTTTAATTTAATTATATTTATATATTTTTATATAAAATTACATAAATATAATAATTATAAATAATTATATATTAATTATATATTATATATATATATATAATTATATAAATATATAAATTTAATTATATAAATATAAATTTATATAAATATAAATTAGAGAATTTCGAATCCATAATATACATATAATTATTGTATATATTAAATATTTAATATAATATTAATTAATAATATATTAAAATATTTTTTTTAATTAAGAATATTTTAATATATTTATATATTTAAAATATATTTAATATTCAAATCAAAATTTTCAAATAAAAATCAAATAATAAACAGAGTGTTATTATTCAAAACGCCCTGTGATCTTCAACCAATTCTGTGCTTCAATATAATTACCGGGGGTAAGGGCTATAGCTTGTTTCCAATATTCAGCGGCTTGATCAAACCAAGCCTCCGCAATTTCAGAATCTCCCTGTCGAATGGCCTGTTCTCCGCGGTCGGAATAGGTGAGTAAATTCCTTCCCTTAGAACCGTACTTGAGAGTTTCCTGCCTCATACGGCTCAGCAGTCAATCCTTTTGGTGTTCCATTTTTTTTTCTTTTTTGGAGTTAACCAAAAGAAAAGAGGTTAATTACATGAGTTTCAAACTTGAATTTTGATAAATTTTTTATTAATAATTAATAAAGAATCTAATCTTTTTTATAGTTTTATCTTTTCTCCTACCTTCAGAAGAATAAAGCATAGGCATTTCATTTACACTCTCATTATAATTTTCTGAAAGGTAACTATCTCGGTTTCATATATCATATATGAAAATATATGATATATTAATTTCTATAGAATCTTTGAGAAAAACTTTTCTTCAAAGAAAAGACTTACTATCTTTGGGATCTGACACTACACCGCTGCTTAAAACCTTAGGGGATCGACTTTATTACATAAGTGGATTCCTAACTTTTCTATCATACTATAAGTAAGCAGTTCTTATTGTATCAGCCCAAAGCCTTGCTAATTGATCTTTACGGTGCTTCTTCTATCAATTAGATCTTTTATCCATAGAAAAAAGTATCTAGGCATATCTATTTCTTCATATTTCGACTTCTATGAAGTTTCTTTTTTTACTACAGCTGATAAAAATCGTTGTTTTGGACGATATATATGTAGAAAGCCTATTTTTTTTTCTAGTATTTATTAGCGCTCGTTCTTTATCTTTTTTTTCTATAGTGGAGATAGTCGCACGTAATGACAGATCACGGCCATATTATTAAAAGCTTGGGGTAAGAACGGGTTTCGTTCTAGTGCCCGAAAATAATATTCCAAAGCTTTCGTATGTTCTCCGTTACTTGTGTGGATAAGGCCTATATTATAAAGTATATAACTTCGATCATAGGGATCAATTTCCAGTCGCATAGCCTCATAATAATTCTGTAAAGCTTCCGCATAATTTCCTTCAGATTGAGCCGACATCCGTTACGGTCATCATTCGGTTCAAAGAATCTCCGTTTCAGAACCGTACGTGAGATTTTCATCTCATACGGCTCCTCCTTTATGTGTATAATGAAAAAAATACATAGAATCAAAAAAGATTGCAGTATTCTCATTATCAACTGAGCGGGGCTAGTGTTTTTACAAGAAATCTCTAGCCAACCTTCCTGTAAAAGATCTTTTCTTAACATCAAGTATGTTGGTACTGGATAAAAAAAAGGTAACTCCAACAATTTCTTTGTCCTCAACGCTGCTTAATTTTCTGGAATTAGTCACTTCAACAGTCTTCGATGGTTATACGAGTATCCAAAATACGAACGAGATGGATGTTTGTTGTCCCAACCATTCTTGTTAGTACCGATCCCGATAAGAAAGGAAGAATTTTTTTTTTTACAAAGTTTTCGTGTTGTTGATTCCTAAGTGTAGTGCTTCTTCCCACATGCCGCCTATTGGTATTAGGGGAGTAGGGTTGACCTAACCACCCATATGTATATAGATAGGTATAACCTTTCGCTTAATACTATAAATCGAAAATTGAAGCATATGAGGTTGCATTAATCGAGGATACACGACAGAAGGAATTAATTGTTTTATTTACAAATTTCACCTTCAGCAAGCGTAGGTTTTTTTTTTTCAATTTTTTTCTTTCTCTCCGAAGAATGTGTCTTTCTCCTAAGACTGAGATCGGTAAATAAAAAAAAGATAATCAAATCGCACCATCTCTGTAATAGGTAAATGCCTCTTTTTCTCCTGAAGTTGTCGGAATTATTCGTAATAAGATATTGGCTACAATTGAAAAGGTCTTATCAATAAAATTTCTATTTATCCGAGATCTAGGCATAGGTA